CTCGCAATACCTACTCCGTTCGTAATTCCATCGATTACTCGTCTATCAAAAAAATGAGTTAGTTCAGCTAATCTTCTTATACCCTTAGTTAAGGATATTGTATAAAAAACATCTATGTAACCGCGATTATACGACCAATCATATATCACATTTATTATTTTAACCCCCAAAACTTGCATTTTATTAGGAACCCTTTTAACAAATGAATTAAATAAATTCAAATTTTGTAAAGATGAATAAACAGGCTTATATAAAAAGGACGCTATAAGTATTCCGCAATAAGCTATACTGACTGAAAAAACTGCGTTTGTGAGAAATTCATACCAATCGACAGAGTGGATTCGGTTTTGATGTAAAAGGTTTATGGACGGAGTTAACAATTTTGATAATATATCTAAATCCATTCCTTCATAATTGAAGAAAGGAATTCCAATGGCCCCAACGAATAACGTAAATAAAACCAATACAAGCATGGGAAATAGCATAGTATTGTCCGACTCATGGGGATATGAGAAAGTTTTTTTAGTGCCAAAATGAGTAATACTAATAAAAGGCTGCACCATGCTTCTTACATTTTCATTACTATCAATTCGATATGTGTTTAAAAAAGGAGCCTTTTCGTTGTTTTTGATCATTAATAAATCGAATAAACGAAAGTTTGTTTTCATAATTTTAGGCCCTTCTTTACCCCACAGAGACATTGAATAGAATGAGCTGCTTTTTTTGCCACTGTAATTTTGAAAATAAACGTTTAAATGTCCTTCAAAAGTAAGTAAATAGATCCGAAACATATAAAAGGCGGTTAATCCTGCCGTAGAATAAGCTATTATTGCAAAAATCGGTGAATACAACCAACTATCACTAAGAATTTCATCTTTGGACCAAAAACAAGCAAGAGGTGGAATACCACAAAGAGAAAGTGTACCTAATAAAAAAGAAGTTTTTGTAATTGGTACATGTTTTCTTAAACCGCCCATAAGAACCATATTCTGACTTTTATCTGGAGAATACCCAACAATAGCCTCCATCGAATGAATAATAGATCCAGATCCTAAAAACAACAATGCTTTCGAATAAGCATGAGTAATCAAATGAAATAAAGCAGCTTGATAAGAACCCATACCTAAAGCTAACATCATATAACCCAATTGAGACATTGTAGAATAAGCTAAACCTCTCTTAATATCTTTTTGAGCAAGAGCTAAAGTAGCTCCTAAAAACAATGTTATTATACCGATCAAAGATATTAGATTTAATATGTAAGGTATAGCTATGAAAAGAGGAAGAAGCCGAGCTACAAGAAAAATTCCTGCTGCTACCATCGTAGCAGCATGTATAAGAGCCGAAATAGGGGTAGGCCCTTCCATGGCATCGGGTAACCAGACATGAAGGGGAAATTGAGCAGATTTCGCAACTGCGCCGGCAAATAATAGGAAGGCACATAAAGTAACAAATAAAGGATTAACTTCATTATTATAAACCAAGTTATTGAATATTTCAAACAAATCCCGAAATTCAAAACTACCCGTTATCCAATAAAAACCTAAAATTCCTAATAATAACCCAAAATCCCCGACACGATTAGTTACAAACGCTTTTTGACAAGCATTCGCCGCACTAGGTCGGGTGAACCAAAAACCTATTAATAGATAAGAACACATTCCAACTAATTCCCAAAAAATATAAATTTGTATTAAATTAGAACTAGTAACTAATCCCAACATTGAAGTATTGGAAAAACTCATATAAGCAAAAAATCTCACATATCCTCGATCATGAGACATATAATTGTCACTATAAATAAGAACCATAATCCCAACACTAGTGATTAATATTGACATAATAGAAGTAAGTGGATCAACCAAGCAGCCAAACTCTAAAGAAAAATCATTATTGATGGTCCAAGACCATACATATTGATAAACAGAATTGTTATTTAGTTGCTGAATAAAGAAATGGGCTGAAAAAATCATAACTATACTTAATAATAAAACACTCGGAAAAGCCCACATACGGCGAAGATTTTTAGTTGCCGTTGGAAAAAGTAGAAGTCCAGCTCCTATTAACATAGGAACTGGAAGTGGAATGAACGGTATGATCCATGAATATTGATATGTATATTCCATATAAAAATAAATAAAAAAAATTATCTTAATTAATTGTTTCTGATTCACCAGTTCTTATTTCTTTTCTTTTGAAAGCGATCGATTAATAAAAAAAAATTAAGATATATAAAATAAAACTTAAATAGAATTTCCCAGGTTTAATTATTCGGAATCTTTCCAAACTACTTCAAATATTTCAAATGAAGATGAAGAGTTAGGGTTAGTCAAATGATATGAACAATTTACGAGTGAAAAATAAATATGTACTTTGTTTATTATTAAATTTATTATTAATATTGAATTGTTAATATGAAATTAAAATTATTAAGTCCAATTTTATGAAGATAAAAACGAAAAATTGCAATTTCGGTCTAATTATTACGTATTACAATAATTTATTTATATCTATAGAGCAAGGATAAATAATGACAGCAAAAAAGTATTTAATATGAATCATAGGGCCCATAACTTGACTCATAAAACCTATTTCCCATAAAACAAAACCAATTTATTGCAGTTTGGTTCGGCTATTCCCAATCATTAAGAAATTTTTTTAGAACTAATTGATTGTCTTCCATTACAATAAAAGCTATTTGTAGGAAATGCTTTGGTATGCCACACTTTTTTTATGTAAAATAAAAAAGAGGGGCAAAAAAATGGCTTTTAGAAAGTATTTTGTATATTTTAATCAATTAACTACTAGGCTTAGGCTCATTCGAGTTTGAAAATGAAAATTCCTTTCTTCGAACTTGACCAATTTAATTAATATAATAGAAAAAGAAAATTTATTCCATTTTTTTTTATTAAGCAGGAGAGGGATTGAGTTTTTAAATCTTTCGATGTATTTTATTACATGTAAGAATGGAACATGACAAAACTAGAAAGCAAAGACCCAACCCCTTTTGTTTGTATTTTTTATTTTATCAACTTCAATCTATTCTATTTGGCATAGTAGATCTTATTGTTCTTAGTAATATTTTAGACAATTTTTCCATACACCTTTTATGATGAGGGGAATGTAATTTAGAGAATAGCTAGCTAGAGATATAGTAAAGAACAATTGATTTTGAACAATAGATGTCTTTCACATCCAACCGATGAACCGATTATAATTTAAAAATGGCAGTGCCAAAAAAGCGCACCTCTAGTTCAAAAAAACGTATTCGTAAAAATATTTGGAAAAGGAAAGGGTATTGGGCAGCATTGAAAGCTTTTTCGTTAGCGAAATCTCTTTCTACCGGTAGCTCAAAAAGTTTTTTTTGTGTGACAAATAAATAATCAAACAATAGACTAAATAATGTGAATCGGTCTAATTCAAAAAAGAGTCTCATTTTTGTTATAATTTATTTATAAGTTTTTTTTCTAAAGTTTAGAAGTTATCAAGATTATAAATAATATTAATCCAATAATAATAGATAATAATCTAAATTACTATTTCATTTTTATTTAATAAAAAAAAAATTATTTCCATTCTCTAATGTTTTAACCTGATCAATAACAATATAAAATGGAATTCATTTTGTTTTGTTATTTTTTAGTAGAAATAATAATTCGGTTGTCTACTGAATTCAAAAAGTGAATGGTATTCTTTTGTTTGAAAAAAGAATAAACGCAAGCACAAGGGTTCACCTTTTGTTTTGGTATGTTTTATCATTTTCAAGATGGGGATTATCACCTTCCCCATCGACTTGACTCGATAATCAATTTACTTTTTAGTTCTATCCGTGGATTGAAGTCAAAATTATCTAGTTCAAAAAGTTCCGTTTTATTTTCAGGAGACCATAAAGTAATAAACTATGAAACGAAAAACCCCGTTGTTAGTTAAGTTAAAAAACGGATACCCTAAAATAAATAAAAAACAAAACTATTATAAGAATAATTAATATTATTAACGAAAACGTTTAGATTAAATGCCGCCTAATTTTGAAACAAATTTTTAGTCATCAATTTGAATGTTTCCTAAAAAATATTGAATTAACCCCCTCAATCTCGACGATTGAATAAAAATAGGTTATTATGATTTCGAATAAGCCGCTATGGTGAAATCGGTAGACACGCTGCTCTTAGGAAGCAGTGCTAGAGCATCTCGGTTCGAGTCCGAGTAGCGGCATGTCTTTTTCTAAAAGAGTAAGCCCTATAATGAATTCAATTCCCTATTTCAATTCCTATAATTGAGGCCCCCTTTTTAATAAATTTTATGATATTTTCAACTTTAGAGCGTATATTAACTCATATATCCTTTTCGATCATTTCAATTGTAATTACAATTCATTTGATAACTTTATTTGTCGATGAAATCGTAGGACTATATGATTCATCAGAAAAGGGGATGATAGCTACTTTTTTCTGCATAACAGGATTATTAGTTACTCGTTGGATTTATTTTGGGCATTTACCATTAAGCGATTTATATGAATCATTAATTTTTCTTTCGTGGGGTTTTTCCATTATTCATATGATTCCGTATTTTAAAAAACAAAAAAACCATTTAAGCGCAATAACGGCGCCAAGTGTTATTTTTACCCAGGGTTTCGCTACTTCAGGTCTTTTAACCGAAATGCATCAATCCGCAATATTAGTACCTGCTCTCCAATCCCATTGGTTAATGATGCACGTAAGTATGATGGTATTGGGCTATGCAGCTCTTTTGTGTGGATCATTATTATCACTAGCTCTTCTAGTCATTACATTTCGAAAATTCATAAGGATTTTTAGTAAAAGCAATAATTTATTAACGGAGTCGTTTTCCTTTGGTGAGATTCAATACGTGAATGAAAGAAACAATGTGTTACAAAACACTTCTTTGATTTCTTCTCAGAATTATTACAGATATCAATTAATTCAACAATTGGATCGATGGAGTTATCGTATTATTAGTTTAGGGTTTATCCTTTTAACCATAGGTATTCTTTCGGGAGCAGTATGGGCTAATGAAGCATGGGGATCCTATTGGAATTGGGATCCAAAAGAGACTTGGGCATTTATTACTTGGACCATATTTGCGATTTATTTACATATTCGAACAAATAAAAATTATGAAAGCGTAAATTCTGCAATTGTGGCCTCAATGGGCTTTCTTATAATTTGGATATGCTATTTTGGGGTTAATCTATTAGGAATAGGGTTACATAGTTATGGTTCATTTACATTACCATCTAATTGAATAAGGTACTTGACAACTAGAAGCCTAGGGCAGCATACATATATATATGAAACCCTCATGTAAACCATCAAGAACCATTTGAATCATTCCATTTCCATTACTTGATTCAAATGGTTCTCGAAAATGTCAAAAATATCTGGTTATATATAGAATTTATAGAATTCCAATTTTTTTATTTAACTTAAAAACAGAAAAAGACTTTTTTTGTACAATGAACGATTTTAAAAATCATCAGGTTTTTTATTTTGGTTTATTGACAAAAACTATCTATAAAAAAAATTTGATATAATAGCTTCGACCTTGTCAACTGATAATGAGAAAACGAAATCGGGATAAATACCAATACCTATTACAGGGAAAAGGATAGAAATAGAAATAAATAACTCTCGCGGTCCAGAATCAAAAAAATAAGAGTTTGGGGCATTAAAAAGCTTGTATCCATAGAACATCTGGCGTAACATAGATAATGAATAAATAGGAGTTAATATCATTCCAATTGCCATTACAAAAGTAATTAATACTTTTGTCATTAAAAGATATTTTTGGCTAGTAAGTATTCCAAAAAAAACTATCAATTCGGCAACAAAACCGCTCATGCCCGGTAATGCAAGCGAAGCCATTGATAAGATACTGAAAGTCGTGAATATTTTGGGAATTGCGATAGCCATTCCGCCCATTTCGTCGAGATAAATAAGTCGTATTCGATCATAACTCGTTCCGGCCAAGAAAAAAAGCGCAGCGCCAATAAATCCGTGAGAAATTATTTGTAAAATGGCCCCATTGAGCCCTGTATCGCTTATAGAACCAATTCCTATAATTATGAAACCCATATGAGATACAGAGGAATAGGCTATTCTTTTTTTTAAATTACGCTGACCAGGAGATGTTAAAGCTGCATAGATAATTTGAATTGTGCCTACTATCATCAACCAGGGAGAAAATATAGAATGGGCATGGGGTAATAATTCCATATTGATCCGAACCAACCCATACGCTCCCATTTTTAATAAGATTCCGGCTAAAAGCATACAAGTACTATAATGTGCCTCTCCATGGGTGTCTGGTAACCATGTGTGTAGGGGTATGATCGGTGATTTGACAGCAAAAGCAATAAGAAATCCAATATAGAATATTATTTCCAGGGCTATAGGATACGATTGATTAGCTGATGTTTCAAAATTTAATGTCGGTTCATTGGAGCCATATAAACCAATACCCAGAACTCCTATTAATAAAAAAACAGAACCTCCGGCAGTGTACAAAATAAATTTTGTAGCTGAATACAAACGTTTCTTTCCCCCCCACATGGATAGAAGTAGATAAACGGGAATTAATTCTAACTCCCACATGATGAAAAAAAGTAAAAGGTCTTGAGAAGAAAATGGTCCTATTTGACCGCTATACATTGCTAACATTAGGAAATGGAATAGTCGGGAATCTCGAGTAACGGGCCAAGCCGCTAAAGTAGCTAAAGTTGTGATAAATCCTGTCAGTAAAATGGGTCCTATAGAAATTCCATCTATTCCCAATCTCCAGTAAAAATCAAAAAAATTGATCCATTGATAATTCTCCGTTAGTTGCATTAACGGATCATCCAATTGGAAATGATACCCGAATGCATAGGTTGTTAGAAGGAGTTCCGTTATGCATATAGATATAGTATACCATCTTATTACCTTATTTCCTCTATGAGGAAGAAAGAAAATTAAGGAACCCGCGGTTATTGGCAAAACTACAACTAGTGTTAACCAAGGAAAATTATTCATAGTAAAAACAAAATAAACTTGGACCAGAAAAACCCGTGCTCGAAATAAATATATTTTGAGCGCGGGTTTTTGTCGGTAAAGGTAAAAAAATCAAATGTATTCGAGTAGGGTTTTCTGGAACGTATTAATAAGCTAGACCCATACTTCGAGTTGTTTCATGCCATAAATAAACGCGAACACTCAAGAAATCCGTTGGACAGGCGGATTCACATCTCTTACAACCGACACAGTCCTCTGTTCTTGGAGCAGAAGCGATTTGCTTAGCTTTACATCCGTCCCAAGGTATCATTTCTAATACATCGGTTGGGCAGGCTCGCACACATTGAGTACACCCTATACACGTATCATAAATCTTTACTGAGTGTGACATTGGATCTATAAATTTTTGAACGTCAGAAATTTTCGATCTAGTAAATTTGTAAATGAATCATATATTTAAACACCAGATGAATCAATAATTTACCAAAAATTTTGAAGCAATCTACTTCTGGATCGACTCGCGCGATAGAGCCAAGATACTTTGATTTCTTACATTTTCGAAAATGTGGATTAGATTTAATGTATGGGCATGTTAATTTGAATTTATGATGAATATTCTAATTTCTATGATTAATACTACTTATTCAACAAATCCGATTGATTGATACGAGTTGATTTTCTGTTACGATAAATTGACGAAACAATAGCCGGTCCAATAGCTGCTTCAGCGGCGGCAATAGCTATAACAAAAATGGAGAAAATATTTCCTTTTAATTGCCGGCTATCAAAAAAATCAGAAAATGTTACGAAATTTATATTAACCGCATTCAGTATAAGTTCAAGACACATAAGGGCTCTAACCATATTTCGGCTCGTGATCAATCCATAGATACCGATAGAAAATAAGTAGGCACTCAAAACAAGTACATGCTCGAGCATCATTGACTAACTCCTTATCAATTTTGATTCATTTCAATATGAACTGAACAACAATTCAACAGATTCAATTGACTAGAATATAAAGTCCGGAACAAAGGAATATATTGTATTAGTAATAGATTAAATAAAAGAATTTTTATTTTGAGTTTTAGACATAACCAATTTTAAAATGGAAGATAAAAAAATGTAATAACACAGAACAGAGTTGAATTTTGATTACTGTTGCTAATTCTAGAGATTTATTACTGGCGCGCTACAGCAATTGCGCCTATCAAAGCGACTAAAAGAATTATCGAAATGAATTCAAATGGAAGAAAAAAATCTGTTGATAAATGAATTCCAATTTGTTGACTATTACTTATCAAATCTTGCTCTATAATCTGGTTTGATCTTGTAGTCCAAATAATCCCGTACCATGACGTATCCGTAATAGTAATCATTAGTAAAACAAAAATACTTGTACAAACAGGCAAAGTAATCCCATCCCCAACAGTCCAAAGATTAAAATCTTTGTAATACTCTGAACCATTCATGAACATCACAGCAAATACAATTAAAACATTTATAGCTCCCACGTAAATAAGAAGTTGTGCAGCAGCTACAAAATAGGAGTTTAATAGAATATAGAATAAGGATATACAAACAAGAACCATTCCCAATGAAAAGGCAGAATAAATGGGGTTGGTAAATAATACCACACCTATACCTCCTAGTATAAGACCCGATCCCAGAAAGACTAAAAGAAAATCATGTATTGGTCCAGGCAAATCCATTATATGTAAAATAAGAGATAAATAAATCTAAATGTTTTTCATGACCTTATTGAGACCCGACCAGAAAAATTTTTTTTTTGAGAAATTCCTAATTAAATCCTAAGAGATATGACTAAATGTAGGTACAATTATTGGGCTAATTTTATTCTTTATCTGAAGGAATAGTTCTAATCCGAAATTTTTTATAATTTTTTATTTCGAAATATATACAGATATATTAATTAATAGATTTTCAATCCAAATTAAGGCTCGATTCTTATCAACCAATCAATAGTTGGAATTTGTAGTTATTGACCAAACAAAACGAAAGAACCCTTATTTCTTTAAATTAGATCAAAAACCAACCTTAGTATTGTTAAAGTAATTGGAAATTATTCTTTAATCACGAGATTTACTTATTTTGAGGCGAATTAAAAATTGTTCGAATTGTATAATCGTCAATTACTGACATCGGTAAACGACCCAAAGCAATTTGATTATAATTTAATTCGTGACGATCATAAGTAGAAAGTTCATATTCTTCAGTCATTGATAAACAATTTGTTGGACAATACTCAACACAATTACCACAAAATATACAGATTCCGAAATCAATACTGTAATTAAGTAATCGTTTCTTTCGAATATCCGTTTCCAATTTCCAATCAACAACGGGTAGATCTATAGGACATACACGAACACATACTTCACAAGCAATACATTTATCAAATTCAAAATGAATTCGACCACGGAAACGCTCCGCGGTGATTAATTTTTCATAAGGATATTGAATAGTTACGGGTAAACGATTTGCGTGAGATAAAGTAATCATGAAACTTTGACCAATGTACCTTGCAGCCCGTATTGTTTGTTGACCATAATTCATGAACCCAGTTACCATAGAAAACATATCGTGAATATATATATATGAATTATTTTATGTTTGTTTATTTCTCTTGTTTGAGACAAATTGTGAATATAGAATATTCCTTTATAGCGAAAAGAGTTGGGAAGAAGTTGTTAATAATAGATTACCGAGAGAGATCGGTAAAAGAAATTTCCATCCAAGATTTAATAGTTGGTCCATTCTTAGCCTCGGCAAAGTCCATCTTGTTGTGATAGGAATGAACAAGAACAAATAAGTTTTAGTTAATGTAATAAAGATACCAATTGTCGCTCCAAAGACTCCACCCAGTTTATTTATTTCAAAAAACTCAGAAACATATATGTCTGGAATAGAGATATTCCAACCTCCCAAGTAAAGAACCGTTACAAATAATGAAGAAACTAATAGGTTTAGATAGGAAGCAACATAAAATAAACCAAATTTGATACCCGAGTATTCGGTTTGATAACCTGCTACTAATTCTTCTTCTGCTTCTGGTAAATCAAAAGGTAATCTCTCACATTCTGCTAGGGAAGAGATGAGAAAAATGATAAACCCTATAGGCTGACGCCACAAATTCCACCCCCCCAAACCATATTTTGATTGCGCCTCAACTATATCAATTGTACTTGAACTGTTAGATAATCATAGTCGGTGATACCATCACTGTTACCATCGCTATTACAGAACCGTACATGAGATTTTCACCTCATACGGCTCCTTGAAGGCCATAAATAAATCTAAGGACCGGGTAAGTATTATTTTATCTTGATATGTTTGTAGGATGGATAAGGTCAAACTTTATTGGACGGTCCAAAATTAGACCAATAGAATTCTGTCTGTTATAATTATTAGTTTTATATAATTCTTATTTTAATAATTAAATAAATTTAAATAAAATAAATTAATAATAAAAAAAAAAAAACAAAGTACTTCTGAATTGATCTCACCCCTTCTTTAATAATTTCAATTCTTCTTTGTTGAGTAATAACTTAATTCTTCAATAAAATACTTCTTGTAGAAATATAACTAGCCCGTCGTTTTTACTTATGAAAAAGAATTCCATATTAATTCATGAATTATGATACATATTCTATATATGGATATGGAAAAGGATAAAAAAGATATTTTTTTATTGGAATTGGGTTTCTTTCTCTTTTTTTTTTTCATTCCTATTCTTCTTTCTATTTCTGAAAAAAAGAGGGCTTACAAAATAAAGGATTTTTTCGTTCCCAATAGTTATGTATTTAATCGGTGGATAGGAGCATACTCTGGATTGGAATCGTGCCTTGGGGAGTACTGCCTAATAATTTCTACCAACCTTAAGCCCCAATTAGTATTCTTTGTTTGTATATTATGTAAAAATGTCCTTTTGGATAATTTACAGAATTTCCATTTCCATTACAAATCCGTTACATATCTTGGTGTTTCTAACCATCCACTCGTTTTTGTTCAACCCCCCGTTATGATAATACATGTATCTTAATACATACAAATGATAGTGAAAACTCAATACGGTGGATCTTTTGAGCCCGCTTCAAGTCAGGATGACTAATTAACCAATCTTGGGGTAAACGGTTTCTTATGTTTATGTTTATTTCCGCTTAACTCTTTAACTCTTATACATGGAAAATGAGACTCAATATTTTTACTGCGAATTTATATATTCTAAATTATCTAATTTATATATTATATATAATATAAGCTGTTTTCTTTCACTCATATAACTATTTGATTTAATTCTTCAATCCGAATAATGAATAAAAAAAATGAAGATATCTAACTTTACTCAATTCATTCCACCACTTTCCTAGAAAGGAAGAATAGAGAAAAGTTTATGTCTATATATCAACGAATCGCACGTAGAGATATTGATAACACACATAAAGTTAATGGTATTTCATAACTAATCGATTGAGCAGCAGCTCGTAGACCACCTAAAAAGGAATATTTATTATTTGACCCGTATCCTGACATAAGAAGTCCAATGGGAGCAATACTTGAAATAGCAATCCATAAAAAAACACCAATATTGAGATCCGCTAAAACAAGGCGATAACCAAACGGAACTACTAAATAGCTTACTAAAATTGATATCACTGCTATGGATGGACCGATACTGAATAAACGAGTATCCCCTCTAGATGGAAAAAGATTTTCTTTGAAAAGAAGTTTTGTCCCATCTGCTAGAGCTTGAAGAACTCCCAAAGGACCGGCGTATTCAGGTCCAATACGTTGTTGTATTCCCGCGGATATTTCTCTTTCTAACCATACAATTACCAGTACGCCTATTGTGATTCCCAATACAAGAGTCAAAATAGGAATAAGTAACCATATAATTCCATAGACCCCTTTTAAAAATTCCAATCTAGAAAAAGAATCGATATCTTGTACTTCTGGTGTATCAATTATCATTTCAACGATCAACTTCTCCCATAATGATATCTATACTACCTAGTATTGTCATAATATCAGCCAATTTCATTCTTTTAACTAACTGAGGAAGAATTTGCAAATTGATAAAACCCGGCGGTCGAATTTTCCATCTCCAAGGAAAACCACTCCGATCCCCTATCAGAAAAACCCCCAACTCCCCTTTTGGAGCTTCCACTCTCACATAAAGTTCTTGTTTCGGCAATTCAAATGTAGGAGAAGGTTTTTTACTAATAAAGCGATATTCAAAATCATTCCATTCTGGATTCCTTTCTCTATCAAAGTATCGGGTTTCTAAATTCTCATATGGCCCCCCCGGAATTCCTTCGAGAGCCTGTTGAATAATTTTTATGGATTCCATCATTTCACCAATTCGGACTAGATAACGAGCCAACGAATCCCCTTCTTTTTGCCACTGTACTTCCCAATCAAATTCGTCATAACACTCATACTGATCAACTTTACGAAGATCCCATTGTATTCCGGACGCTCGCAGCATCGGTCCCGATAAACCCCAATTTATTACTTCCTCTCGACCAATAATGCCTACCCCCTCGACTCGTTCTAAAAAAATAGGATTGCGTGTAATAAGTTGTTGATATTCAGCAACCCTTATTAAAAAATAATCGCAGAAATCCAAACATTTATCTATCCAGCCATGAGGGAGATCAGCCGCTACCCCTCCGATCCGAAAATAATTATGCATCATTCTCATACCGGTGGCAGCTTCGAATAGATCATATACTAATTCTCTTTCTCTGAAAATATAGAAAAAGGGAGTCTGTGCACCAATATCCGCCATAAAAGGACCGAGCCATAACAGATGAGAAGCTATACGACTCAACTCCAACATAATTATTCTGATATAGCTGGCTCTTTTAGGTACTTGAATATTTCCCAGCTGTTCCGGTCCATTTACCGTTATTGCTTCTGTGAACATAGTAGCTAAATAATCCCAACGTGTTACATAAGGCAAATATTGTATAATTGTTCGGTTTTCCGCAATTTTTTCCATCCCTCGGTGTAAATAACCCAATATTGGTTCACAGTCAATAACATCTTCACCATCTAGAGTAATGATAAGTCGAAGAACACCATGCATTGATGGATGGTGGGGACCCATATTGACTACCATGAGGTCTTTTCTTGGAGCTGGTATATTCATAGGTTTTTCCTTAATTCATTCTTTCATGAATTGTTGAAAACGAAAAAAAGTTCATTCAAATTCAAGATCTAATAAATCAAATAATTCAAAATGCTTCTTCAAATTAACGAGTTTTTGATTCCCGAATATCCAACCGATTAATTAATTCTTTATAACCTATTCTATTTTTCTTTGACAAATAAGATAGCAGTCGTTGGCGTTTTCCCAGAATTTTACGTAGACCTCTCTGAGATAAATAGTCTTTTTTGTGTAATTGTAAATGTGAAGTAAGTCTTCGTATCCTATTGGTGAAACTAAATATTTGAAATTCAACAGAACCCCTGTTTTCTTCTTTTTCTTCTTGTGAAATAACTGAGATGAATGAATTTTTTACCATAAAATGAAACCCCCTTCTTTTTTTAAGATATTTTTATTGATAGATATCTTTATTGATCAGTAATAATAATGTCACTTGTTTTAGTTTGGTATAGACAATAATCTTAATTTTGTTCTAATTTCGAATTTTATTAAATCAAATGAAATCAATCCGATTTTAATTTAAAAATTCGATTTGAAAAGGTATACAAAAGCATGGTTGTTTTCCGTACTCCAAAAAGATAAAAACTTAGTCCTAAAATCAGAAGATTTTATTGATTCATTTCGAGATCGAATTGATATGTCATTGAATTAGTATCATGTATCAGAATGGAATGTAAGACAATGAATGTGTGCACCCCTTTGTCGTCATAGACCCGCTACGATATGGGAAAGGTAGCAAAAATATACTAGTAATGAATTTTCAATCGCGGATACATATGTATCCTTACCATACCGAAACGACTGCCGTTATTGCTATCAAACCAATACCGATTCATACAAGCTAAATCTTCTAATCGATAATTGGGCCACAGAAATAACTTTAATTTAATAAGTTTCTTTTGATATCCTTTGCTTTTATCCAAAACCTGACTGTTTACCTTATTCCCATTCCCCAATGCTGAATTTTTATGCATATCATTTCTATTCCTAGAATTGAAACAAATTAGAATTCGAAATTCTCTCCGAAGTCTAGGTGATAAAAGATTTTCAGGAACAAACAAATCATAATGATTTTTATCCCTATTTCCAGTCATCTTTTTATATTTGGTAATGACTTCATCAGAATTCTTATCAACATGAGTTTTTTCTCGGTATTTTTGATTAATTTTGTGTTTACTTTGATGAACCAACGAAATACCAATGGTTTGAGACATAATAAATTGCCCATCATTTTTTATAGATAGACGAATTGGTTCAATAATCAAAATTCCTCTTTTGATCAATTCTGTAAGAGTTAAATTTTTCTGAATCATCAGAATATCAAGACTCATTTCTCCCCTTTGAATAGAGGATATAGTTATTTCTCGTGGATTTATCAGTCTAAGCAGGAGACAATATACTTTGATGTTATTAATTATTTTTTTATTTAAAATATCATCCCATCGCAATTGAAAAAGAAAATACCTTTTTAGTAAGAAATCAAACTCCGCTTTTGTATTGTTCTTGTATTGCTTTTTATTTTTATGTTTTTTCATGTCCGAGCCCGTATAATCTTCTTCAACATCTTTTTCTTGGTTTGAAAGAGCAGATTCAAGGTTTGCTTGGTCCACGGATTCTTTTTGCCCTTTATTTCGTTTTTTTAATTCAAGAGATTTTTTTTCATTGGAGGATATTGATATAAAAGGATCTTTTTTTTTATTTCCAGCGATGCTTTTGTTTTCAATATCAGTAGCGTTTTCATTTATATTAGAATCTAAAAGAAGTAATTTTATTGGTATAACCCACGGTTTTGTTTTATACAAATTATAAAATATTAAAAATTCTGGGAAGAACCAACGTTCAAGATTTGATATGGGACGGTTTAGTATTTCTTCATTCATTCCCATCCAATCAAAAAAACTTTTTTGATTGGATAAGTTGATTTCTTGATCTTGATGAATTGTGAGATAAAAAAGGTTTTTCTTTTTGATTTGATCAATTATTTGATAATTATTAAGCTTAGCCTTAGTAGATTTTTTATTACTGTTTGGGTCAGTATCAATATTGATCCAAGCCTCGATATCGATTTTCGTTCTAAGACAAAAATCGAGAATTCTCCAATCAAAAAATTTTCTATCCAGATTTTTCTCCATATCTCTAATATCATCTTGTACTAGATCCTTATTGCTAGGGATAATAGGAATACCTTCCATCATATAAAAAGATTTTCGTTTATTTGTGTTGGAATTCGAAAAAACTTCTTGGTTATTTTTTACGTGTAATGACGATTCATAAATTGAAGAGTACTTCGTATCTTCAGAATTAATAGATTTATATGCTAACCGATCATATCTATATTGTTTTTTAAAATTCTCTTTTTCATTTAGTAATGAAGCCGTTTCAAAATTATTTTGTTTTTCGTAGTGAATAAATTTTGTTTTTTTAGATGAGTTGCATAAATCCTTATTTTGATTCATACAGTGTTGATTGAATTGATTTCGCCATTTTTGTGGTACTAGTCTAGACCATCTAATCTGAGATATATCATATTGATAATGATTCCTTAACCAATTTGTCCATTGATTTATTCCAGAATTCTGACGATTCTTATGTCTTAATTGAGAATGAAAAAGTTCTTGTGTTCCAACAAAATAATCCTTTATTTCAGTCTTAATAAAAGGGGCTGCTCCATTATATTGAAAGACAGGTTTTAACTTATAAAAATCAAAATTAATAAATTGGGTTTGTGAGAGTTTGTAAAATACATAGGCTTGTGAAAAGTGGGATAAGTCACAAAAAGTATTTGAATTCTTATTACTAATATTAGTATTATAAAGTGCCTTTTTTATAGTCGAAATAAAGTGAATTAAACTTTGATTTGTTTTATCCATTTTTTCTTGATTTGTTTCATTATTGGTAATGTATTTATTAATAATTTTTTTTATTGATTCAAGAAATGGTTGTGTATTGATCCTAGGAATATTAATGATCCACAGAAAGATATCTATGTATATCCTTTCAATGAAAAATTTCATAAAATAATGTAATTTGCGTATTAGTCGAGCATTTTTTCTTTTTAATATCTGCAAAATATTTTTTTGTGATTCCAACCCTTTATCATCATCACTTATTTTGTTAGAACGAATATTTCGATCCGGAATTCGAAATCCGCCCTTTTTTTTATTTGTAATTTTTTCTATTTGGTTTATGGTTGTGCTTGTTCTATCAGTTAGATCCCGCATTTTTTTTTCTGTCAATGAATAATTTGTCCAATTCCGAGGTATAGTTTCAATGGATGATGGTATAGTTTCAATGGACAATTCATCAATCATCAGATTACTGGTTATAGAATCTTTTTTAGTTTTACTCAATTCATATACTTTTCTTTTTCTCAATCCAAATAATAGAATTGGATTTATTTGTGAGAGTTCTTTTTTTATTTCTTTTAAAAAAAGAATCTTTTTAATGACCCATTTTTTTGTTTCTTTTAAAACATTTACAAACAATTTTGTTTTTTCTTTTAAAATTCTTAGAATTAGAAAGCATTTCTTTTTCAATTTTCTAATTTTTCTTTTGAGTTCTTTAAAAATGGGTTCAAAAAATGAAAGTTGTTTTCTGGGAGAATCAAAAGGGAATTCAGCTTCCATTCCAAAAATTGTTAAAAAACAAAAATCATTTTTTGAATCTTTCTTTTTCATTGGATCATTATAAGGGGTTCGTGGGTTAGATGTGTGCCAAGGTTTCAGACGAAAAGGAAATAGGATCTTAATCTGAATACCGTCTGTTAACCAGTTTTTTGGAAATTCTTTTTCTGATAATTGAACGCCATTATAGGTGCATTTAACATACATTTCTCGATTCCAATCTTTAAAATCCTCGGACCATTCGGGAAATTGAAACAATAGCATACGGGCGATATTTTTAACTATTATCAATGAAGGCAATATAATATATTTTCTAAGAATAGATTGGGTTACTAACAAAAAACCTCTTAGTACTTGAGCAAGTAAAATACTATCCCAGGCTTCCGCTATTTCTATACGTACTTTCTCCTTTCTTTTGGCTTCCTCTTTTTTATCCTCTTCCTTTTTTTTCTCACTTTCTTCTGTGGTTTTCTCTTTATAATCCGAAATTTTGAGTTCTGTGTTTGTCCACATAAAATTTCTCAAAATTAGGTTTATACGTTCGGAAATATCAAAAGAAAAAATGGGGGATTTGTCTATTCGGTCCAAAAAGAGGGGGGAATGCGCATCTGCCTCAAAGAATTTCCAAGTAACTATTTTACGTCTTTGAGCACGCACAGAGCCTTTGATTA